GTAACTTTTCTTTTCAATTATAAGCGGTGGAATCGTCCATCACGGTATATACAAAATAATCGACTTGCACGTTCTATACGAAATGAAATGTCACAATATTTTTTTTATACATGTTTAAGTGATGGAAAACAAACAATATCTTTTACATATCCACCTAGTTTATTGATTTTTTCAAAAATGATAGAACGTAAAATTTCTTTGTACACGACAGAAAAATTTATCCATGAAGACCTATATAATTATTGGGTTTCTACCAATGAGCAAAAAAAGTACAACTTGAGTAATGAATTAATAAGTAGAATAAAAATTCTAGAAAAAGAAAAAGTATCTCTTACTCTAGATATACTAGAAAAAAGGACCAGATTATGCAATGATGAGAATAAACAAGAATACTTGCCAAAAGCATATGATCCTCTTTTGAATGGCGCATATCGTGGAAAAATAAACAAATTCTATTCACATACAACCATGAATCATTTAATTACTTCGAAAGAAAATTCCACGAAAATAGTTTGGATAAATAAGCTTCATGGGCTATTTTCTATTTCTAATAATTACCAAGAATTTGAACATGAAAAAAATCCACTTAATGAAAAATCACCATGGAATTATATTATTAATTCGTTAACGTCAATTGATCAATTATCTTTTGAGTACATACCCAATTCTCATTTGAAAAAATCTTCTTTATCTTTATTGGAAGAAGAAATAAAAATAAATTCAGAAAATAAAGCAAAATCTTTGAAATCCGTATTCGATATAATTACAACCAATGGAGAAGAAATCATTGAAGAAGGAGAAGAAATCCTTAAAGAAAAAATCATTCAAAAAATTCCTCAACGGTTATACAAACTAACTGAAGAGTTAGAAGCACTAGCACAGGATGAAGATGAAGAAGATGAACATGAGCAACTAATGAAACAAGATCAGGAAATTCGTACAAGAAAAGCCAGACGAGTGGTGATTTATACTGACTACAGCGTGAATCCCGAGACTAACGATGATGAAATAAACGAGTTGGCTTTGATACGTTACTCACAACAACCTGATTTTCGTCGAGGTCTAATCAAAGGATCCTTACGCGCTCAAAGACGTAAAACAGTTATTTGGAACACATTCCAAGCATATGTAAATTCTCCGCTTTTTTTTGATCGAGTAGAAAACATATTTTTTTTTTCTCTTTTAAACAAGATCGATCAAAATATTAAGTCTATTTTTAGGAATTTTGTGAAGAAAAAACCAAAAACGGAATTCAAAATTGACGATTTTGAGAAAGAAAAGATGAAGAAAACTCTGAAGGCTCTCGATGAAAACGAGAAGAAGAGAGAAGAAGAAAATGAACGAATGGCAATAGCAGAAATTTGGGATAGCGTTATATTTGCTCAAGCAATAAGAAGTTTGATACTCCTGATCCACGCTTTTCTTAGAAAAAACATTATATTGCCTTCATTGATAATAGCTAAAAATGTTGGACGTATGTTATTATTCCAATACCCCGAGTGGTATGAGGATTTTAAGGACTGGAAGAGTGAAATGCATGTTAAATGTACGTATAATGGTATTCCACTATCAGAAACAGAATTTCCTCAAGATTGGTTAACAGATGGTCTTCAGGTAAAAATTCTATTTCCTTTCCGTTTAAAACCTTGGCGAAGATCTAAACTACGATCTCATCATGGAGATCCAATGAAAAAAAAAGTAAAACAAGAAAATTCTAGTTTTTTAACAGTTTGGGGAACGGAAACAGAACTTCCTTTTGGTCCTGCCCGAACCCTACCTTCTTTTTTTGAACCCATATATAAAGAACTAAAAAAAAATATTCGAAAAGTGAAAAAGAATTATTTTCTACCTCTAAAAGTAAAAGTTTCAAAACCATGGGTTATAAAAATTTTTCCAGTTCTAAAACGAATAATGAATAAACTTGAAAAAGTAAACCCAATTTATTTATTTGAATTCAAGAAGGTGAAAGTATATGAACCAAATGAAAATGCAAAAGATTCAAAAGATAATAATAAGATTATTCCTGAATCGACCATGCAAATTCAATCTATGAATTGGACAAATTTTTTATTCATAGAAAATGAAATGAAAGATCTTGCTGATAAGACAATCATAATCAGGAATCAAATAGAAGAAATCGCAAAAGAAAAGAAAAAAAAAGTTCCAGCCTATGATGATAAAAGACCAGAATTAAAGAAAGATATTTGGCGGATATTCAAAAGAATAAATACTCGATTAATATGCAAATCACATTATTTTATGAAATCTTTCATTGAAAAAATATACATGGATATCCTGCTATGTATGGTTAGCATTTCGAAGGTCAATGCACAACTTTCAACAAAAAAAATGATCAATGAATCCATTTACAACGATGAAAGAAATCAAGAAGGAATTGATGAAACAGATCAACATACAATGAACTTTATTTCGACTATAGAAAAAGAAAAGGACTTTTCTAATCCTAGTAATAATTCAAATACTTATTACGATTTATCTTCCTTGTCCCAAGCATATGTATTTTACAAAATATCACAAACCCAATTACTTAACAACCATCACTTTAGATCTGTACTTCGCGGTACCTATCCTTTTATTAAGGACAAGATAAAGTATTATTCTATAACCCGAGGAATATTTAACTCCAAATCAAGGTATAAGTATAAGAAAATAAAGAAGCCTGGAATGAATGAATGGAAAAACTGGTTAAAGGGTAATTATGCATACAATTTATCTCAGAGCAAATGGTCTCGATTAGTATTAGTAGCGAAAAAATGGCGAAAAAAAATCAATAAAAATTGTACGATTCACAATAAAGAATCAATTCAATTTTCTTCATATTCATATAAAAAAAAAAAAGACCGATCAATTCATTACAAAAAAGAAAATTTCTATACAGTGTATTTATGGCCGAATCAAAAAGAAAAATTAAAAAAGCAATATGTATATGATCTTTATCTATGATTTAAGATTTAAAATTATTAAAATTAAATTAAAAAATATTAAATGAAAATAAATTATAATTATAAAAGAATAAAAAAAATGAATAAAAATATTGATGCATAAAATAAATACAAAAATAGATAAGAAGAAATTCGTCCACCTCCCATGGATTTGACTCCTTCCCCTATAAATAAACTTGCAACAACAACCCCATTGATAATTCCATCAATTATATTTCTATCAAAAAACTGAGTGAGTTTGGTTAATCCCCTTATACCCGAGGTAAAAACTCTAGTATAAAAAATATCTATATAACCACAATTGTAGGACCAATTGTATATTCTATTTTTTATTTTGTCCAAGAAAATTCTTTTAGGACCTTCTTTTATAAATGAATTAATGAATTCCAAATTCTGGAACAATGAATAAACAGACCCATATAAAACATATGCTATTAATAGTCCAAAAATAGCTATACTTACTGAAAAAATTGCATTTGTAAAAAATTCATACCAATCCACGGAAGAACTCGCATTGGGATGTAAAAGATTTGTCGATGGAGTTAACCATTTTGATAATATATCAAAATATATTATTCCATAATCAAAATGAATTCCTATTGTTCCAACAAACAAAGTAAATAGTACCAAAACAAACAGAGGAAATAGCATAGTATTGTCCGATTCGTGAGGATACATAGAAGTATAAGTGTACTTTTTTTCTAAAGAATATGGTCTTCTTTTTTTTAGATTACTAGATATTTTATATCTATCCTTTGAAAAAAAGAAGACCATATTTTCTATTTTTGATAAAAGAAAATTTCTATCAACTTTTTTTGGAACTTCTTTTCCCCATAGAGATATTGAATGGAACGAGCTATTATTGATGCTACTGTAATTTTTACAATTTATGCGCAAATGCCCATCAAAAGTAAGTAAATACACGCGAAACATATAAAATGCAGTTAATCCTGCTGTAAAACAAGCTATTATTGCAAAAATTGGTGAATACAACCAACTCTCATTAATAATTTCATCTTTGGACCAAAAACAAGCAAGAGGTGGAATACCACAAATAGAAAGTGTACCTAATAAAAAAGTAGTTCTTGTAATTGGAACATATCTTTTTAAACCGCCCATCAGAATCATATTCTGACTTTTATCTGGTGAATATCCAACAACAGGTTCCATTGAATGGATAATGGCTCCGGATCCCAAAAATAATAAAGCTTTAGAATAGGCGTGAGTAAACAAATGGAATAAAGCAGCTCGATAAGAACCTAGACCTAGAGCTAACATAATATAACCCAATTGAGACATTGTAGAATAGGCTAAACTTCTTTTTATATCTGTTTGAGCAAGAGCCAAGGTAGCTCCTAATAGTACTGTTATTACACCTATTACAGAAATAATATTCATTATGTAAGGTATGGATATGAAAAGAGGAAGAAGTCGAGCTACAAGAAAAATTCCCGCTGCTACCATGGTAGCAGCGTGTATAAGAGCCGAGATAGGAGTAGGTCCTTCCATTGCATCAGGTAACCATACATGAAGGGGGAATTGCGCGGATTTAGCAACTGCACCGAGAAATAATAAAAAGGCACACAAAGTAGCAAATGAAGAACTGACCCCATTATTGTGTATCAAGTTGTTAGTTATTTCGAACAAATCCCGAAATTCAAAACTACCAGTTATCCAATAAAAACCTAAGATTCCTAATAATAAACCAAAATCCCCTACACGATTAGTTACAAAAGCTTTTTGACAAGCACTTGCTGCAGTCGGTCGTGTGAACCAAAATCCTATTAATAAATAAGAACACATTCCCACTAGTTCCCAAAAAACATAAATTTTTATCAAATTTGAACTGGTAACTAATCCCAACATAGAAGCATTGAAAAAACTCATATAAGCAAAAAATCTTAAATATCCTTGATCATGGGACATATAATTGTCACTATAAATAAGAACCATGATTCCAACAGTAGTAATGAGTATTGACATAATCGAACTAAGTGGATCGATTAAATATCCGAACTCTAAGGAAAAATCATTATTGATGGTCCAAGACCATAGATATTGATAGATGGAACTTCCATTTATTTCTTGAATAGATAAATTGGCTGAAAATACCATAGCTATACTTAAGAAAAAAATACTAGGAAAAGCCCATATACGACGAATATTTTTTGTTGCTGTCGGAATAAGTAGAAGCCCGAATCCTATTGACATAGTAACTGGAAGTGGAAGAAAAGTTATTATCCATGCATATTGATATGTATGTTCCATAATAAAAAATGAAATTTTTAATCATTCTACTAAAACTGGAATAATACAATATTCCATCCTGGTAATTTATAGGCATATTATATAATATAGTATATTAAGGAAAAATGGTTATACCAAAAGGAATACTTAATTCGAATATAGATAGTACGATCCATACTTTAAATTTAAAATAAAAAAAAAAAAAAATAAATAAGGTTATTGTTATCAGGTAATCAAATATCTTAGTTAACAGATTAACTACTAATTGTAATTTCAATTATGGGTATGGCACTCTTACCTTAATCCTTAATCAAAAAAAATTTCCTTCCTTTCTTGTACTTGTATTTTTTTTTCTTAGATATACTATATATGTCATAGGGTATGTATACATATGCGTAATTACTATGATCCATATATATATTATATATATCATATATATGAGCATATATATAATTATATTATTTATATTTTATATATTTTAATATTTTATTTTATGATTAAATTATTTATATTTAAAATATATTAATATTAATGTGTATGTTTCCATTTTTTAATTTAAATTTTATTATATGTTTATGTTTTCATAGGTTTTTTTTAATATGTTTGAAAAATTAAATGTTTTTTTACTATTTTACTACGGAATAAATATGGATAACGACTAAAAGGAACAATTCATTTTGAACAATACATGTCTTTCACATACAATGATAAAAATAAGTAACCCTTTTTTTGAATGGCAGTCCCCAAAAAACGTACTTCTATGTCAAAAAAACGTATTCGTAAAAATATTTGGAAGAAAAAAGGAAATTTAGCTGCAGTAAAGGCTTTTTCTTTAGCGAAATCGGTTTCTACCGGACGTTCAAAAAGTTTTTTTGTACAACAAACAAATAATAAAGTCGTGGAATAATCGGAATTGACATACCCCGAAAAACGTCAAGTATTTTAAGTCAAGTATTTTAAAATAAATGATTAACATTAATTAGTGTATTGAATTCCTCAATATCAAACAGGATCGGTTGGAACTAGTTGCTGTGATATATAAATATCGTATGTGGATGTGATATGTAGAATAAGGATATGTATATTGGGTTTGGGGTTTTTTTGTATCTACTTTTCACAATAGAAATTTTTTTCTATTGTGAAAAGTAGAGTATGGTTGTAATAGAAATGCAAATTTTGTTGTTTTATTTGTTATTATGGTTAACTAAAAACCTAATTAATTTGGTAAATCTTACCATTGTAAATCTTACCATTATTATATATATATATAACATTATTATATATATATATATTATTATATATATATATAATATATATAATATATATATATTAATTAAATATATTATAAATATATTAAATATAATAAATAATAATGAAAGATATTAATACTTTACTTTGATAATAATAAAATAGTATCTAAATCGTTAGACAATGATAAATTATTATGATTTAGTAATCAAATTGTTATACATGGAAAATCCTAGTTATTTCATTTTCTTCATTATTCATTAAATTAAATAATATATAATACATTTTTTTTTTTTTCGTTTTGTTTTATAAACTATATTGAATCCTTAAATCTCGACGATTCAACATAAATTTACTATTATTATTTCAAGTAAGCCGCCATGGTGAAATTGGTAGACACGCTGCTCTTAGGAAGCAGTGCTAGAGCATCTCGGTTCGAGTCCGAGTGGCGGCATCCTATCCTATCAAAAAAATCTTCTAAATCTAAAATAGACACAATGGATCCTATACAATGGCTCCTATAATGTATTCAATTCTCGATTTCAATTCTCTTATGGGACTCCTTTTTATGATATTTACAATTTTAGAACATATATTGACTCATATCTCTTTTTCGATAATTTCAATTGTTATTACGATTTATTTGATGACCTTTTTTGTCCACGAAAGCGTAGGATTGCCTGATTCATCAGAAAAAGGAATGATAGCTACTTTTTTCTCTATAACGGGATTATTGGTTTCTCGTTGGATTTCTTCGGGACATTTTCCCTTAAGTAATTTATACGAGTCATTAATTTTCCTTTCGTGTAGTTTATCCATTATTCATACCATTTACAAGATGGGGAATCATCAAAATTATTTAAACACAATAACTGCATCAAGTACCATTTTCACACAAGGCTTTGCCACGTCGGGTCTTTTAACTGAAATGCACCAATCCGTAATATTAGTACCTGCTCTACAATCTCAGTGGTTAATGATGCACGTAAGTATGATGTTATTAAGCTATGCCGCTCTTTTATGTGGATCATTATTCTCAGTGGCTCTTCTAGTCATTACATTTCGAAAAAACATCAATATTTTTTGTAATGGTAAAGTCAAAAATTTCTTAATTAAGAAATTTATCTTTGGTAAGATTAACTATTGGAATGAAAAAAGAAGTGTTTATAAAAACACTTCTTTTCTTTCATTTCGAAATTATTATAAATATCAATTAACTCGACGTTTGGATTATTTGAGTTATCGTGTCATTAGTTTAGGGTTTACCTTTTTAACCATAGGAATTCTTTGTGGAGCAGTATGGGCTAATGAAGTATGGGGATCGTATTGGAGTTGGGACCCCAAGGAAACTTGGGCATTTATTACTTGGATCATATTCGCAATTTATTTACATACTAGAACTAGTACAAATCAAAGTTTGCAGGGTACAAATTCGGCACTTGTGGCTTCTATGGGATTCCTTATAATTTGGATATGCTATTTTGGAATCAATCTATTAGGGATAGGTCTACATAGTTATGGTTCATTCACATTAACATCTAAAATATTAAATAATTGAATAAACTACATAAAATAACGAGTACATATTAAGAACAAAACATCATCCCATACCCATATTTATATATAAATATATAGTGAAAGTTCTTTCTTTGTGCAAGTTTTTTAGAACCCTTTGAACCAGGAATGGTTCAAAGGGTTCTAAAAAACTCGAAATGTATCTGATTAAAATTTAGATTTTTAATTCATTTAATTCTTTTGTATTGTTCGACGTTTAAAAGCAGAAAATAAAAAGACAAAAAAAAATTAGATTTCCGTATTTTTAATGAAAGACTATCGATAAAAATAATTAGATAGTATAGCTTGTACCCTATCAACTGATAACGAGAGAATGAAATCGGGATAAATACCAGTCCCTAGTATGGGTAAAAAGATACAGATTGAAACAAATAGTTCTCGTGGTCCAGAATCCAAAAAATTAGAATTTGTAACATGAAATAACTTGTATCCATAGAACATCTGACGTAACATAGATAATAAATAAATAGGAGTTAATATCATTCCTATTGCCATTACAAAAGTAATTAGTATTTTTGACATTAAAAGAAATCTTTTACTAGTAATTATTCCAAAAAAAACTAATGATTCTGCAACAAAACCACTCATTCCCGGCAATGCAAGAGAAGCCATTGAAAAACTACTGAACATGGTAAAAAGTTTTGGCATTGGGATCGATACCCCCCCCATTTCGTCGAGATAAACAAGACCCATTCTATCACAAGTCGTTCCCGTCAAGAAAAAAAGTGCAGCACCAATAAATCCATGAGAGAGTATTTGTAAAATAGCACCATTGAGCCCGATTCCGGTTATGGAACCAATTCCTATAATTGTAAAACCCATGTGAGATACAGAAGAATAGGCTATTCTCTTTTTCAAATTCCGTTGACCGAGAGAGGTCGAAGCTGCATAGATTATTTGAATAGTTCCTATTATTACCAACCAGGGGGAAAATATGGAATGAGCGTGGGATAATAATTCCATATTGATTCGAATAAGTCCATATGCTCCCATTTTTAATAAGATTCCAGCTAGAAGCATACATGTACTGTAATGTGCTTCTCCATGGGTATCGGGTAACCAAGTATGTAGAGGTATAATCGGCAATTTGACGGCATAAGCAATAAGGAATCCAAAATATAATATTATTTCCAATGCCACAGGATATGATTGATTAGCTAATTTTCCAAAATCTAATGTAGGTTCATTAGAACCATATAAACCCATACCCAGAACCCCTATTAAAAGAAAAACGGAGCCCCCCGCCGTGTACAAAATAAACTTTGTCGCCGAGTAGAGACGGTTCTTTCCTCCCCACATGGATAAAAGTAAATAAACAGGAATTAATTCTAACTCCCACATCATGAAAAAAAGTAAAAGGTCTCTAGAAGAAAATGGTCCTATTTGACCGCTGTACATTGCTAGCATGAGAAAATAGAACAATTGTGAATTTTTAGTAACTGGCCAAGCTGCTAAAGTAGCTAAACTGGTGATAAATCCTGTCAGTAAAATGGGTCCTATGGAAAGTCCATCGATTCCCAGTCTCCAGTGAAAATCAAAAATATCTATCCATTTAAAATCTTCTTCCAATTGGATTAATGGATCGTCCAATTGGAAATGATGACAGAAAACGTGGGTCATTAAAAGGAGTTCTAACAAGCAAATACCTATAGCATACCACCTGAACATCTTATTTCCTCTATAAGGAAGAAAAAAAATGCAAGAGCCGACGAATATCGGCAAAACAACAAGTATTGTTAGCCAAGGAAAATTATTCGTGATAAAGACAAGATACGTTTTTGACCACAAAAGCCCGTACTTAATAAAATATATTATTCTATTCTGAATACGAGCTTTTGTCGGTGTCGGTAAAGAGGAATCAAATAATTAAAGTGTATTTTTTTGTAACGTATCAATAAGATAGTCCCATGCTGCGAGTTGTTTCATACCATAAATAGACACGGACACTCAAAAAATCCGTTGGACAAGCGGATTCACATCTCTTACAACCTACACAATCCTCGGTTCTTGGTGCGGAAGCAATTTGCTTAGCTTTACATCCGTCCCACGGTATCATTTCCAACACATCCGTAGGGCAAGCTCGTACACATTGAGTACACCCTATACATGTATCATAAATTTTTACTGAATGTGACATTGAATCTATAACAGCCCGGGTTTGAACATCAAAAATTTTCAATCTGGTATAAAAGTAGTAGTTATATTGTAGACACCAGACGAAGCAGTGGTTTACTAAAATGGGAAGAATCAATATTTTTCTAAATCTGCTTACTACTTATAATTATAAGAAAAAGCCAAGAGACTTTAATTCTCGTTTCAAAAATTATAATCATACGAGTCGGGTGTGTGAATGAAAATGGTCCAACAAAATAAATTGATATTCAAATCAATATATAAATATCTAAGATTAAATTTAGATTATTATAAATTAGTTTAGTATTAATTATACTTTACTAATCGAGTAAAATAGTCAAATTGAAATTCAATAATCAATTTGATATTGAATCAAATTTCATATATATATCATATATATATATTATAATGTATATATATATATATTATAATGTATATTGTTATTGTATATTCATAATAATATGAATATATAATTCATATATTATAGTTTCTTAGTTATACTATATATTTTACATGTTATATATACAGGTTATATATATTATAATTATAATATTATATATTTTATATATTATTTATTATTATTTATATTTTATTTTTATTTCTATAGATTATTCATCTAATTAATATAGAATATAGAAATAAAATAACTAATTTTTTAGTATATGATCATGATAATTTTAATTTTTAATTAATTATTCAACAAATTCGATTGGTTGATACGCGTTGATTTTCTGTTTCGATGAATCGACGAAACAATAGCAAGTCCAATAGCAGCTTCTGCAGCTGCAACGGCTATAATAAATATTGAGAAAATGTTCCCTTTTAATTGTCGACTATCAAATATATCAGAAAATGTTACGAGATTAATATTAACCGAATTTAGTATAAGCTCAAGACACATAAGTGCTCTAACCATGTTTCGACTTGTGATCAATCCATAGAGACCAATAGCAAATAAATAGACACTCAAAAAAAGTACATGCTCGAACATCATTGACTAACTCCTTATCAATCTCGATTCATTTCAATATCAACAATTACAGGGATTCAATTAACTAGAAGTTATAATTACAAAACAAAAGAAAGTAAACAAATTTAACTAAAATTATTAAACCTTTTGATTTTATTATATATTTAATTTTATATTTAAAATTTTTATAACTCTAATTTTTTTTATTCTAACTATATTTATTATTGGCGAGCCATAGTAATTACACCTATCAAGGAAACTAAAAGAATTATTGAAATTAGTTCAAAGGGAAGATAAAAATCTGTCGATAAATGAATCCCAATTTGTTGAACAGTACTTATTAGGTCCTGTTCTATAATCTGGTTTGATCTTGTAGTCCAAATAATTCCATACCATGATGTATCTGATATAATAGTAATCAGTGAAAAAAAAATACTTATACAAACCAGTGAAGTGACTCCATCTCCAACGGTACAAAAATATGAATCATTAGAATATTCGGAACCATTCATGAACATTACCGCAAATATAATTAAAACATTTATGGCTCCCACATAAATAAGAAGCTGTGCAGCAGCCACAAAAAAGGAGTTCGATGAAATATAGAATAAAGATATACAAACAAGAACCAACCCCAACGAAAAAGCAGAATAAATAGGATTGGTAAGTAATACAACTCCCATACCCCCTAATAGAAGAACTGATCCCAGAAATGCTACAAGAATATCATGTGTTGGTCCTGGTAAATCCATTATGTATAAAATGTCCACAAAAAAAAAATAAGTCAAATCATGACTTTACTAAATAGTCAAGGAAAAAGGTTTATCCAATTTATGATACCTTCCTATTGAATTAAATCTTAATATGGATATAATAGATATAACTATATAGAATATATATAATTAGTTATCTATTATATATATAACATATATATAACTATATTATATATAATAATAAATAATTAATAATAATAAATAATAGATATAATTATTGGACTAATTACACTTACTTTTTTATCCAATATCCAAAATATCCAATATCCAAAATAAAAAACTTTAAATTTAAAATTGTATATTTTGAAATTCTCGCGATAAATAAAATTTATTATTATAATTAGTTTAAATAAAAGAATAATTCTCAAAACAAAAATAAATAATAAATAAATAGTATTATATTTGTAGTTATTGACAAAAAAAGCTTTGATTTTTTATATCAAAAAAATTTTAGTAATTGGTAATCGTTCTTGAATCAAGGGATTTATCTTTATCGATTTTTATTTGAGTTGAATTCATAACTATTTGAATTGTATAATCTCCAATTACTGATATTGGTAACCGACCCAATGCAATTTGATTATAGTTCAATTCGTGACGATCATAAGTAGAAAGTTCATATTCTTCAGTCATTGATAAACAGTTTGTTGGACAATACTCGACACAGTTACCACAAAATATACAGACCCCAAAATCAATACTATAATTAAGTAATTGTTTCTTTTTCATATCTCTTTCCAATCTCCAATCAACAACAGGTAGATCTATTGGGCATACACGAACACATACTTCGCAAGCAATACACTTATCAAATTCAAAGTGAATTCGACCGCGAAAACGTTCTGACGTAATTGATTTTTCATAAGGATATTGAATAGTTACAGGTAAACGATTTGTGTGAGATAAGGTAATTATGAAACTTTGACCAATGTACCTTGTAGCCCGTATTGTTTGTTGACCATAATTCATGAACCCAGTCACCATTGGAAACATATTGTAGATATCCATGAATAAATTGATGTTTCTTTCTCTTGTTTGAAAGGAGTTATGAATCTAGAATATTCTTATCGTATTCTATTATTTAATTTATAGTGAAACAAGTTGAGAAGAAGTTGTCAATAATAGATTACCCAAAGAAATAGGTAAAAGAAATTTCCATCCAAGATTTAATAGCTGGTCCATTCTCATCCTGGGTAAAGTCCATCTTGTTGTGATAGAAATGAATATAAACAAATAAGCTTTAGCTAATGTAACAAGGATACCAATTGTCATTCCAAAGACTCCAGCTATTTTTTTAATTCTGAAAAGTTCAGGAACAGATATATATGGAATAGATAACTTCCACCCACCTAAGTAAAGAATCGTTACAAATAATGAAGAAACTAATAGATTTAGGTACGAAGCAAGATAAAATAAACCAAATCTGATACCTGAATATTCCGTTTGATAACCTGCTACTAATTCTTCTTCCGCTTCTGGTAAATCAAAGGGCAATCTCTCACATTCAGCTAGAGAAGAAATTATGAAAACCATAAATCCTATGGGCTGACGCCACAGATTCCACCCCCCAAAACCATATTTGGACTGTGTTTCAACTATATCAACTGTACTTGAACTATTAGATAATTATAGTCGATAAAAACAGCACTGTTCCCATCGCTATTTCAAAACCGTACATGAGACCTCAGCCTCATACGGCTCCTCTATGGCCACAAATAAATGTAAGGACTGGTTCGGTCTTATCACTTCCTTTTGTTTTAGGGTAGAAAAGAAAAAAAAAAAGATCTGTCGGAGAGTCCCAAATTAAACCAATGAAATTCCGTTCGCAAAAATAAGAAAAAAAAGGCTTCGGAATTCATCTCATCCCTTATAATCAAAGTATATTTTTCTTTGTTTTGTTCGGTAATAATTTAAACTATTTAATCAAATATTCGTTATATGAATAAAGAATAAAAAAAAAAAAAAATGAATTAATAAAATAATTAGAGGAATTTTTCATAAATTATAAATTAAATAATGATAAGAATTTCATCTATTTGAATGTATATGCATAGAAAAAAGAATAAATAAAGATTTTTTTTATTCATTCAAATATTATATTCCATTTCTTTTATTCCTGTTCTTCTATCTCAGATATCTCATATCTCAGATATCTCAGATATCTCAGAGGCGGGTACTTTGAAAAAATAAATAAAGGATTAATTCGTTCTGAATAGTTATTTTTTTTTTATCAGTGAATAGGAGTATTACTCTAGATCGGAATCATAGGAAAATACTGCTTGATCATTTCTACCAATTTAAAGCCTCTATTATGATTCATTTTATGCAGAAATATCTTTTTTTTTTTTGATACCTTACCTTATATTATCTCCATTACTAATCTTTTGTGTACTTTTGTGTTCCTAATTGTCCACTGATTTTTGATTGATCTACGGCATGTTAATAAATACAAGACAGTAATGAAAACTCCATACAGTCGATCTTTTATACCCGCTTCAAGATATGATGACGAATCTCAATCTTGGGATAACCATTTTACACGGCTTATGTTTACTTCAATTTTATTCTTGTACATATGAAGTGAGATTTTATCTTCTTACTGCAAATTTCTAAGTTGTTTTGTTTCACTCATATAACTATTTAGTTTAACTCATTGACCTGAATCATGAATAAAAAAAAAATATCCATTCAATTCATTCAACTTTTTTTCCTAGAAGTAAAGGAAAGAATATAAATTTTATATTCAACGAATCACACGTAGAGATATTGATAATACACATAGAGTTAATGGTATTTCATAACTAATGGATTGAGCAGCAGCTCGCAGACCACCTGAAAAAGAATATTTATTATTCGATCCATACCCTGACATAAGAAGCCCAATAGGAGCAATACTGGAAATGGCGATCCATAAAGAAACACCTATACTGAGATCGGCTAAAACAAGACGATACCCAAAAGGGATTACTAAATAACTTACTAGAATCGATATGACTACTATAGACGGTCCAATACTAAACAAACGAAGATCTCCTCTAGACGGGAGAAGATCTTCTTTTAAAAGTAGTTTAGTTCCATCTGCCAAAGCTTGAAGAATTCCCAAGGGGCCAGCATATTGAGGCCCAATACGTTGTTGTAGCGCTGCAGATATTTCTCTTTCCAACCACACAATTACTAGTACCCCTATTGTAATTCCCAATATAAGGATTAAAATGGGTACAAAAGTCCATATGAGCCCATGGACCTCCTTTAAGGATTCCGATGTAGAAAAAGAATTGATAGTTTGTACTTCTGTCGTATCAATTATCATTTCAACGATCAACTTCTCCCATAATGATATCTATACTACCTAGTATCGTCATGATATCAGCCAATTTCATTCTTTTAACTAGTTGAGGAAGAATTTGCAAATTTATGAAGCCGGGTGGACGAATTTTCCATCTCCAAGGGAAAATACTATTGTCTCCTATCAAATAAATTCCTAATTCCCCCTTTGGGGCTTCCACTCTTACGTAAAGTTCTTGTTTCGACAATTCAAAATTGGGTGAAGGTTTTTTACTAATAAATCTATATTCAAAATCATTCCATTCGGAATTTTTTGCTCTACCAAAGCGCCGGACTTCTAAATTTTCATAGGGTCCGCCAGGAATTCCTTCTAGGGCCTGTTGAATTATTTTTATGGATTCTCTCGTTTCACCCATTCGTACTAAATAACGAGCTAATGAATCTCCTTCTTTTTGCCATTGGACTTCCCAATCGAATTCATTGTAACACTCATAATTATCAATTTTACGAAGATCCCATTGTATTCCAGAAGCTCGTAACATTGGTCCCGATAAACCCCAGTTTATCGCTTCCTCCCCACCAATAATGCCCACTCCTTCGACTCGCTCCAAAAAAATAGGATTTTGCGTAATAAGTTTTTGATATTCAAGAATCCCTGTTAAAAAATAATCACAAAAATCTAAACATTTATCTATCCAGCCGTAAGGTAGATCGGCTGCTACGCCTCCGATGCGGAAATAATTATGCATCATTCGCATACCTGTGGCAGCTTCGAATAAATCATATATCAATTCCCTCTCTCTAAAAATATAAAAAAAGGGAGTCTGTGCACCGATATCCGCCATAAAAGGTCCAAGCCATAACAAATGAGAAGCTATACGACTCAGCTCCAGCATAATTACTCTGATATAGCTAGCCCTTTTAGGTACTTGAACATTTTCCAGTTGTTCTGGTGCATTTACCGTTATTGCCTCTGTGAACATAGTAGCTAAATAATCCCAACGTGTTACATAAGGCAAATATTGTATGATTGTTCGGTTTTCCGCTATTTTTTCCATACCCCTGTGTAAATAACCCAATATCGGTTCACAGTCAATAACATCCTCACCATCGAGAGTAACAATTAGTCGAAGAACACCATGCATTGATGGGTGGTGAGGACCCATATTAACGATCATGAAATCTTTTTTTTTAGCCGGTACAGTCATACCTTTTCTTCCTTAATTCATTATTTCACGAATTCCTCAAAAAGTAGATTCGTCCAAATGTAAAATCTAATAATTACTAATTCAAAAATCCAAACAATGAAATTAACAATTTTTTGGTTCTCGAATATCCAATTCATTAATTAATTTCTTATAATGCACTCCATTTTTCTTTGACAAATAGGCCAGCATACGTCGACGTTTTCCCAGAATTTTTTGTAGACCTCTTTTTGATAAAAAATCTTTTTTGTGCAATTCCAAATGTGAAGTAAGTCTTCGTATCTTATTTGTGAAACTTAATACTTGAAATTCAACAGAACCTCTGTTTTCTTCTTTTTCTTCTTGTGAAATAAGTGAAATGAATGAATTTTTTACCATAAAAAACTTTTTTTTTCCACGGATTTTTCCGATTAGGAAAAAGAAAATAATATATATTATTTTTATTATTAATTATTATATTATTATTATAATTATTATTATAATAATAATTATGTTATTTCCTTTTTTTTTTATTTAATCTAGTACACACAAAAATGAAAATTTATTCATTTCCAAATAGTTTTTTTATTTGATTCTATCCAAATCCAATTGAAAATTGGATTTGGATAGAAAAGGATAATACATTTACACATTATACCAAAGAGAATCTTTTTTTGCACCTAAAAAGATTCTGTGAATTTCTTTCTAGATTGAATTGATACACAAGTAAATACATATTATGTATGTACCAAAGTAGCAAAGTATAACATATATTCTTCACTTTTCATCTACGTAAAATGGCATGTGAATATTGACATGTGACATAAAATATATCAAATATACTATAAATAGATAATTAGATAATTCTAAATCGTGTATACATGTGTATCCTTGACATACTGAAATTACTACCATTATTGGTATCAAACCAATAGCGATTCATACAAGCTAAATCTTCTAATCGGTAATTGGGCCAAAGAAACAATTTATATTTTATATTTGAATCTATATTAAGATTAAGACCTTTGTCTTCATTCAGAAATTGTGTGGAGTTTCTTATATTGTTTTCATTGTAAAATATTTGATTTCTATTCACAACATCCCAATTAGGAGAGTTGAAACAAATTAGAATTCTCAATTCTCTACGACGTCTAGGAGATAGAATATTTTCAGGAACAAGGAGATCATAATAATTTGGATTCCCATTCACAAGCATATTTCCATGTTGTTCAGTAGATTTCTTAAAATTATTCTTATTGACATATTTTTTTTTTTTGTATTTTATATTTATTTGGTGATTACTCTTTTTGCCATCGATCAATGAAATACTTATGGTTTGATACATAATTAATTTTCCACCCGTTATAAAAGCTAGACGAGTTGATTCGATAATCAATATTCCTTTTTTTAAAAAGTATGTAAGAGTTAGATTGTCCTTATTAAGGATTGCATCTAGATCCATCTCTTTTCTTCGAATTAAGGCTAGAGCTATAGAACTTGGATCCATCAATCTAAGTAAGAAACAATATGCCTTGATATTTCTTGTCATTTTATGATTAACGAAGTTGTTCCATCTTAATTGAACAATTAAATATTTATTTAGGAATAAATCTAGTTCTGATTCCTTGCTTTTCTTGCATCGTTTTTTCTTTTTACTTTCAGATCTCGCATAATCCTTTTGAAGAGGCTTTTTTTTGTTTTGTTTGCTTGGATCTGACACAAGATTTGTCTTTTTGTCGTTTTTTTCTTGGTTTTTTAATTTTATTAAAATAGAATCTTTGACATTTTTATTTTGACTAATTTTTTTTTTTTCATCTAAATTCTGATTGGAAAGAAGTAATTGGATTGGGATGATCCACGGTTTAATCTTATATGCCTTATATGTATCAAAAGGAAATCTGAATTCTGGGAAGAACCAAAGTTTCAGATTTAATTTTTTTTTTTTACAAAAAACTCTTTCCCTTTTTCGATTCATTCCCATCCAATCAAAAAAGTTTTTTTGATTGGAGTTGTTTTTTTTGTATAGATTTGTTTCTTTTTCTTGATGTTTTGAAAGAAAAAAAATCTTTTTTTTTTTCAATTTTTTTATATTAATATTTATTTTTTTAGTCTTATCATTTTTTTCAAGTTTGGCACCGATATGTACATTTGTAAAGTTGATAATATCGATATCGTTTACATCAATAGTGTTTTTCGGGTAAAAATGTAGAATTCTACAATCAAAATATTTCCTATTCAGATTTTTATGCTTATTAAAAACATAATTTTTTTCTATGGAATTGATAATTCCATAAAACAATTCGGGTTTCTGTATGTTGAAATTATATGGAATTTTTTGGTTCCTTTTTAGTTGTAATTTTGGTTTATAAATAGAGGAATCTTTACTATCCCCATAATATAAATATATATATTTATGTGATAAAAGATCATATACATATTGCTTTTTTAATTTTTCTTTTTGATTCGGCCATAAATACACTGTATAGAAATTTTCTTTTTTGTAATGAATTGATCGGTCTTTTTTTTTTTTATATGAATATGAAGAAAATTGAATTGATTCTTTATTGTGAATCGTACAATTTTTATTGATTTTTTTTCGCCATTTTTTCGCTACTAATACTAATCGAGACCATTTGCTCTGAGATAAATTGTATGCATAATTACCCTTTAACCAGTTTTTCCATTCATTCATTCCAGGCTTCTTTATTTTCTTATACTTATACCTTGATTTGGAGTTAAATATTCCTCGGGTTATAGAATAATACTTTATCTTGTCCTTAATAAAAGGATAGGTACCGCGAAGTACAGATCTAAAGTGATGGTTGTTAAGTAATTGGGTTTGTGATATTTTGTAAAATACATATGCTTGGGACAAGGAAGATAAATCGTAATAAGTATTTGAATTATTACTAGGATTAGAAAAGTCCTTTTCTTTTTCTATAGTCGAAATAAAGTTCATTGTATGTTGATCTGTTTCATCAATTCCTTCTTGATTTCTTTCATCGTTGTAAATGGATTCATTGATCATTTTTTTTGTTGAAAGTTGTGCATTGACCTTCGAAATGCTAACCATACATAGCAGGATATCCATGTATATTTTTTCAATGAAAGATTTCATAAAATAATGTGATTTGCATATTAATCGAGTATTTATTCTTTTGAATATCCGCCAAATATCTTTCTTTAATTCTGGTCTTTTATCATCATAGGCTGGAACTTTTTTTTTCTTTTCTTTTGCGATTTCTTCTATTTGATTCCTGATTATGATTGTCTTATCAGCAAGATCTTTCATTTCATTTTCTATGAATAAAAAATTTGTCCAATTCATAGATTGAATTTGCATGGTCGATTCAGGAATAATCTTATTATTATCTTTTGAATCTTTTGCATTTTCATTTGGTTCATATACTTTCACCTTCTTGAATTCAAATAAATAAATTGGGTTTACTTTTTCAAGTTTATTCATTATTCGTTTTAGAACTGGAAAAATTTTTATAACCCATGGTTTTGAAACTTTTACTTTTAGAGGTAGAAAATAATTCTTTTTCACTTTTCGAATATTTTTTTTTAGTTCTTTATATATGGGTTCAAAAAAAGAAGGTAGGGTTCGGGCAGGACCAAA